ATACCCCAGTTGGTCCTATACATATGACCAGCGATCAGGAAAAGAATAGCAATAGCTAAATGATGGTGCGCAATATCGCTCAACCATAGACCACCGGTTATTGGATCTAGTCCTCCGCGAAAACTAAGAAATTCTGCGTATTTGGACCAATTCAAGGTGAAAAAAGGGGTTGCTCCTTCGGCAAAACTAGGATAAAGTTGAGCTAAAAGGTCACGATTCAAGATAAATTCATGAGGAAGTGGTATCTCTTTAGGATCAACCCCAGCGTCGAGAAATTGGTTAATCGGTAAAGATACATGGATTTGGTGTCCAGCCCAAGAAAGAGACCCAAGTCCTAATAACCCCGCTAAGTGGTGATTCAACATGGATTCTACATCTTGGAACCAGGCCAATTTGGGAGCGGCTTTGTGATAATGGAACCAACCAGCAAAAAGCATTAACGATGCAAAAATCAATGCACCGATTGCGGTACAATAGAGTTGTAATTCACTAGTTATTCCAGATGCTCGCCAAATCTGAAAAAACCCAGAGGTTATTTGGATTCCTCGGAAACCCCCGCCTACATCACCATTCAAAATTTCTTGCCCTACTATTGGCCAAACTACCTGAGCACTGGGTCCAATGTGAGTAGGATCGCTTAGCCATGCTTCATAATTGGAAAAACGGGCACCGTGGAAGTACATGCCACTCAACCAAAGAAAGATAATGGAGAGTTGACCGAAATGAGCACTAAAGACTTTTCGCGAGATCTCTTCCAAATCACCGGTATGACTATCGAAATCGTGAGCATCAGCATGTAGGTTCCAGATCCAAGTGGTAGTATCGGGGCCCTTAGCTATTGTTCTTGAGAAATGTCCGGGTCTGGCCCATTCCTCAAAAGATGTTTTTACAGGATCCCTATCCACAACAATTTTAACTTCTGGTTCCGGCGAACGAATAATCATTAAGTCCTCCTCTTTCCGGACAAGACATACAAAGAGACCCGCCAACTGTCTTTTTAGTGAATCTTTGAAAGATAGATATTATGATTAGTCCTTTTCTTTACTATCTACCGTCCTGCTATTTTTTTTTTTTAGTTATTCACTGGAGCAATTATATATTGAAGTCAATCCGAGGCAAGTGTTCGGATCTATTATGACATAAGGATTAGGTGCCTAACGGACATTGGTTATCCTGGGAAATTATTTTCCGACGTAACAAAAAAATCTATTTTTTACGTTTTAATTTAAGAAGCTAGTGTATTTTTTTTGTTTGAGGGTATAAGCCCCTATCTACATCTACTTTCCTTGAGTGAGCATAATATAGATTTTTTTATTCGATTCTAAATTCCAAGATAACTCATTAGAATTATTAATAAGACCGTCCTGATATATTAGGCAGAATATTTAGATTGCCCCCTTTATTTGCTTTATTACTTCTGTTCTAGGGCCTATCCCTAATTGTTTATCCTTAGGAAATATAATATAAAATCGAAGGTAGAAGAAAGGGATATAATGAAATTCTTGATTCGATCTTCCTACCTAAATTATTTTATTAATGGATCAACAACCAAACCACCTATTTTATGAAAATGGAGAGTGGTCTTATTCAAATTCAAAGCGCTTCGTAATCTTCAACCAGTTCTGTGCTTCAATATAATTTCCCGGAGTAAGCGCTATAGCTTGTTTCCAATACTCAGCAGCTTGATCAAACCAAGCTTCCGCAATTTCTGAATCACCCTGTAGAATGGCCTGTTCTCCTCGGTCGGAATAGGCAGTTCCTTCCCCTAGAACCGTACTTGAGAGTTTCCTACCTCATACGGCTCAGAATTTGATTTATCAAAAATCGATCCAATTTCTTCTTGGGTTAAGCGGAAGAAGTTAATTACCTAAGTTTCAAACCCTAATTTTGATCAATAATTAGTTTGATCTTTTCTCCCACCTTCAGAAGAATGAAGCATAGATATACCTATATCCTTCGTTCGAATTTTCTGAAAGGTAACTATCTCAGTTTCGTCTCTTATATGAAATTTCTATAGAATCCTTGAAAAAGACTTTTTCCCATAAGAAAGAAAAAAACTTACTATCTTTGGGATCTGATACTACACCGCTGCTTAATTCCTTAGTGGATCGGCTCTATTACATAAGCAGATTCCTAAATTTTGCCCCATATCATGGTATAATTAAGCAGTTTTTTTTTAGTTGTATCGACCCAGTCACTCACTAATTGATCTTTACGGTGCTTTCTCTATCAATTTGAGACTTTATCCATAGAGTAGTAGTATAGGCTAGGCTCTACCTTCTTCCTATTTTGATTCTCGTGAAGTGTATTTCGTTCCTACAGCTGATAGGGTAAAATCGTTGTTTTGACGATCCCTATGTAGAAAGCCCTTTTTTTTTATTCTTTCTATAGTGGAGATAGTCGCACGTAATGACAGATCACGGCCATATTATTAAAAGCTTGCGGTAAGAGGGGGTTTCGTTCCAGCGCCCGGAAATAATATTCCAAAGCCTTTGTATGCTCTCCGTTGCTTGTGTGTATAAGGCCTATGTTATATAGTATATAACTTCGATCATAGGGATCAATTTCTAGTCGCGTAGCTTCATAATAATTCTGCAAAGCTTCCGCATAATTTCCTTCGGATTGAGCCAACATCCGTTACGGTCGTTCATTCTATTCAAAAAATCTCCGTTCCAAAACCGTACATGAGGTTTTCATCTCATACGGCTCCTCCCTTCTGTACATAGTACTAAGCGAAAAATCTATAGAATGAAAATAGAATTAGTCCCATCTCATTATAGACCGAAAGGGGCTGGTATTTTTCCAAGAAATCTCTAGCCAACCTTCCCCCAAGAGGTTTTTCTTAACACCAAAAAATTCGATTAATGCTAGAGGAAAACGATAGCTCCAAGAATTTCTTTGTTCTCAACGCCTCCTATTTAGAGGAATTAGCCACTTCAACGACCTTTGATGGTTATAAGGGTATCCAAAGTACAAACCTGATGGTTGTTTGTTATCCCAACCATTCTTCCCAACCCTGATACCGATCAGGAAAGGGCTAATTTCTAACAAAGTTTTTTTCTTGTTGATTCCTATTTCGAGGTGTAGTGCTTTTCTCCCCTATGCTGCCTATTGGTACTAGTAGAGTAGGATTGGCCTGTAATACAGAGCCTATCCTGTAGGTGTAACCTTTCGCTTAATACTCAAATCTACAATTGAAGCATATGAGGCCACATCAATCGAGGATACACGACAGAAGGAATTGTTAGTTCACTTCACCTTCCCCAAGCGCGAGTTTCCTTTACTCATTTTGTTCTCTCTATGCGAATACCCTCTTTCTCGTAAGACCGAGATGTGGGTAGGGCTAAAAAAAAACAAAAAAAAAAATGAGTCAAATCGCACCATCTCTATAATAAGTAAATGCCCTTTTTTCCCCTGAGGTTGTCGGAATTATTTGCAATAAAATATTGGCTACAATTGAGGAGGTCTTATCAATGAAATTTCCATTTATCCGGGATCTAGGCATAATTCCCAACCCATTCTATATAGAATTCTTTTCATTCTATCACAAAATAACATAAAAACAAAACATTCGATTCTTAAAAATCCATCTATATGCTCTAAATGGATAAGAGAGGTATGGATTTTCCGCTCAGCTCAAATTGTCTCCTTTTCCTTCTGTTTGGACAAGGAGAGATTTGAAATATTTGACTAAGATTGGATTTTATTCCACTTTCCTATTTCTCAACAACAACTTTTCTCATCAGCTATTTCGCGTTTTCAAAGTCATTAATTGTCTCATACCCTTTTTTTTATTTAGATTGTATGGCGTAACGTACCTTATGCAAATAGAATTCTAGGGTTCCTTATTTTTTTATGGAATAAGAAGAATTTGTCCATTCTCTTTTTCTTTGGGGAAAACCCAAAGAAAACCTTTTCCAGGGATCGAAATTCCTAGTAAAAAAAATCCTGGATCCTTCCACTTAGATGAAAAGGAATTTTTCCATTCCAATAGACCTTGGAATCCCCGAGCGGTTGTGGCTGTGCCTGTACTGTAGGAATACGAAAACTCGCTATTCACTCAGTTTATTTTCCATAATAAGATTATGTAGGAGAGATGGCCGAGCGGTTCAAGGCGTAGCATTGGAACTGCTATGTAGACTTTTGTTTACCGAGGGTTCGAATCCCTCTCTTTCCGTTTCTCTTAATTCATCAACGTTACCGATCACAATGTATCAAATCAAATAACAATTTATTCCAGCAATAATACTTTTATTTCATAGAAATTCTCTATAGCAAATTACTGTGGTATGTAAAATACACATAGAGGAAATAACAAAAAAGAAAAAAGGATCCTAGGGTTAATCTATTTCTGCTAGGTGAATGGGAAAATACGAATTAAGAGCCTTAGGTCGATTTAGTTCGGGGAAAGGGGAAGGGAAAAAAATTCTATGAACCTTTCCTTTTTTCGTTAAGTTCAAGTCTGACGAGAGTAATATTCTACAACTAACAACTCATTTATTTTGAGACCGACCCACCTCCTATCTAGGATTTTTTTTACTAGTCCTTTATATTCCAATGTGTCAACCGTCAAATGCTTTGGCAATTTGCCCGGATCGGATGAACTTATAGAATTTTGAACCAGACGTTTTGATCTTTGGTTATCTTTCGTAGTAATAATATCTTCGGGTTTGCAACGAAAACTTGGTATATCAACTATACGACCATTAACTAAAATATGTCTATGGTTAACTAATTGCCGGGCCCCAGGAATGGTTGAAGCCATACCCAATCGAAAAAGGATATTATCCAAACGCATTTCAAGTAATTGTAGTAAAACTTGACCTGTTGACCTTTTTGCTTTTCCAGCGATATGTACATATCTAAGTAATTGTCGTTCTGTCAGACCATAATGAAAACGCAATTTCTGTTTTTCTTGAAGACGAATACGATATTGCTCCTTTTTTCCAGAATGGAATTTCTTTTTCAGATTACTTCCGGATTTAGGCGTTTTTCTAGTGAGTCCTGGTAAAGCTCCCAGACGGCGTATTTTTTTTAAACGAGGTCCTCGATAACGGGACATGAAGACTCCTTTTTCATTTTATTGAAATTTCATTTTACACAATAAATTTCATTGTATTTACATTACAGAATACATCGAAATTAAAACTGAATTAAACTAAAGGATAAACAGAGTAAAATCCACTAAAGTACCACTTAAAATGGAATTTCATCAACATCTGGATTTTTTTTATATATATTATTTATTTTAATGTTTTGTATCTAGCAAAATTCTAAGGTAGAACGACATAATAGACCCTGGATTCTCCATTTAATTCGAAGAAAAAAGAGAGATTCTTGTTCATGGAACATCGATAGAAAAAAAGCCGACTATCGGATTTGAACCGATGACCCTCGCATTACAAATGCGATGCTCTAACCTCTGAGCTAAGCGGGCTTACATAATAGAAATAGTGTAACAAATAGAAATATATATAGGAAATCCATAAAATGTCAGATCTTTATTATTAATCTTAGTTATTAACTAGTTCGAAATTTGAAGTTCTACTTAGAAAAAAATACTAGAATTTCATAAAGATAAACTTAGCTTGATATGCTTAACTAAATGATATTCTTAAATAGGGTTATAGAATATATTGAACTTTGTTTTTATTTCTCTAATTCGCAAATCTATTTTTCTAATAGAATCTATTCCAATTTCTATATTGAATTTGGTTTCAGATATTTTTAATTTGATATGGCTTGGACGAATAATCTACTACATAGAAAAGAATAATATATATAATAATATATATATATGAAAAAGAAAATCAAGAATATATATATTAAAAATAAAGAGAAAATGCCAATCTCTTGGCATTTTCATTCGATCATTATATACATTTTTTGAGATATTTTGTTTTTTTTATTTGTTAATAATTTAAGGATTACTATTTAGAAAAAAAAAAAGAATGAATATCAAGCGTTATAGTATGCTTTAGAATACTCTAAAAAAGGAAGGGGGTAGGTGGGGTAGAGAAAAACTTTTGGATATATTGATTCTGATTGAATTGCAAATATATCAACGATAGAATCAATGCAATTCAGAATTGCAATAAGCGGGGTCTAGACGAGCTGCTAGACTAGATTGAATAATGAATTAACTGATTCAAAAAAAAAAACTAAGAGATGGATGAAATTACACAAGGAATCCAGGTTTCAAAGAAAAGGAAAATGGGGATATGGCGAAATCGGTAGACGCTACGGACTTGATTGTATTGAGCCTTGGTATGGAAACCTGCTAAGTGGTAACTTCCAAATTCAGAGAAACCCTGGAATTAAAAATGGGCAATCCTGAGCCAAATCTCTTTTTTGAAAAAACATGTGGTTCTCAAACTAGAACCCAAAGGAAAAGGATAGGTGCAGAGACTCAATGGAAGCTGTTCTAACGAATCGAGGTAATTACGTTGTGTTGGTAGTGGAACTCTCTCTAAATTAGAGAAAGAAAAAGAAGGGCTTTATACATCTAATACACACGTATAGATACTGACATAGCAAACGATTAATCACAAAACCCATATCATAATATAGGTTCTTTTTTTTTAGAATGAAATTAGGAATGATTATGAAATAAAAAATTCAGAATTTTTTAATTATTGTGAATCCATTCCAATCAAATCAAATATTGAGTAATCAAATCCTTCAATTCATTGTTTTGGAGATCTTTTAAAAAGTGGATTAATCGGACGAGGATAAAGAGAGAGTCCCATTCTACATGTCAATACTGACAACAATGAAATTTCTAGTAAAAGGAAAATCCGTCGACTTTATAAGTCGTGAGGGTTCAAGTCCCTCTATCCCCAAACCCTCTTTTATTCCCTAACCATAGTATTTATCCTCTTTTTTATTTTATGAATGCAATGGGTTTAAGATTCATTAGCTTTCTCATTCTACTCTTTCATAAAGGAGTGCGAAGAAAACTCAATGGATCTTATGCTATTCATTAAATGGATTTCTTTTTTATTAGAGTATCGGCAAGGAATTTCGATTATTAATTAGATTTTTAAGTATTATTAAGTAAGCCATCCATAATGCATAGGACTACCCCTCATTTCCAAATTTGGAATACTTTATTTTTTTTTACTCCCTTTAATTGACATAGATGCAAATACTCTACTAGGATGATGCACAAAAAAAGGGTCAGGATAGCTCAGAAAAAAGGGTCAGGATAGCTCAGTTGGTAGAGCAGAGGACTGAAAATCCTCGTGTCACCAGTTCAAATCTGGTTCCTGGCACAAAAAAAAGGATCTACCGAATAGATATTGATAGAAATACCTTGAGATGGATTGGGGTACATATTCATTACTAATCCACTTAGTATAGATTAAGTAGATAAATCTTTAAACACTTTTTTTAGAAAAGTGTGAAAATCTCTGGTTATTTTCTTTATGGTATAGAAGAAGGTGAGATTAGGTGCTCTTTTCTTCATTTTTGCATTTCTTAGTAATTTTGTATTCTGCT